TATTTGTTCCCATAAATTCTGACCTTGATAACGATCTAGATTCATATCAGGATCATTAAGTATAAAGTTTAATGAAAAGAAAGAGTAAAGTAAACAAAAAAGACTCTTTTTTTCATTTTAAAATTGATTATCGATCGATTTATTTGGCAATAACGAAAGGATTACTAGTAACTAGTAATCCGCGTCGCTCTCACTAAAGTGCATACCCGTATGGATATCAATATATCACTCGCGCCTTTTTTTGTTACAACACGGCGATTCGAATCTAAAATCTAAATAGAAAATGGCTTGAATGAAATCATAAGAATATCTATGCTGTACACTTTTCTTTATTTCCCTGGGATTGTAGTTCAATTGGTCAGAGCACCGCCCTGTCAAGGCGGAAGCTGCGGGTTCGAGCCCCGTCAGTCCCGACGGATACAATAAAAAAAATACATCAATTGATCCCTCCATTTTCTGTGAAAGGGGATACAAATGACAGAATTTCATTCCCAACGATATCCTTTTTTTATTTATTTTTTCCTTTCTATTTTTTGTTGGGGTTTATTTGTAAACTATTTGTAAACGGTGAAAGTGGAAAAGCAGTCAGATGATACATTATCAGATGATTGTACAAGGAAGGCGGTAGATTATCGAAAAGAAAGAGTGGAAAAGAATATATATAAATAAAGGAAAGGAATTCTTTTGATTGGACCAGGAATCCAATTTTGTATTCGGTGTGGATAAAAGATCTTCCTATGTTATACTATTCAATTCTCGACGGTGAATCGATTTGATAGCTTAGATATTGTTATTCATGATATTGATCCGATTCGATGTCATTGAAATGTAAGTCATCGCATTGAATTTACAAGCGACAAATTTATCATCTCTATGGGATTAAATCCCGAGTTATTGCGAAGTAAAAAAAAAAACAATGAAATTATGGAAGTAAATATTCTCGCATTTATTGCTACAGCGCTGTTCATTCTAGTTCCTACCGCTTTTTTACTTATAATATACGTAAAAACTGTCAGTCAAAGTGACTAATTTGAATGAAACTTGACTTTTTATTTTTTATCAAGGATTTAAGAAAAAAAGGATTCCAATTTCACGTCTTAAATAAAATGAATGGACTAGAATCAGCAGTATCCTATAAAAATCGATAGTATGGTAGAAAAAAAATATGAATCTTTCTACCATACTATCTATATCTATTATTGTAATGTATAAAGATACAAGCTTAATATAGATGAATCTACAATATGTATCTTCATACATGTCGATATCAATTAAATATATGTAATGTACATAGTATCTCAATTTTATTTCTTCGCTTGATCTATTTTATTTGTGTTGATTTCAATCAATCTGAAATAATTGAAAGGCAAGTCTTACGATTTTCTAATTCTTTCATTTCATGGATTTGATTCTTTTGATGGATACCGAGATTCATATTGAAAATAATCATAAATGAAGGAAAAATGGAATGGAATAGGCATATATTAATTTAATAATTTAATAAAAAAAAAAAGAAAACCAAGTAATCTTTTTTTTTTTAACATTCCAAAGAAGTAATTCATTGAGCAGTTGACAGATGATCCAAAGAGTTCTATGGTAACTTTTCTTCGTATTTCGTTTCGAAAAAGGGGTATACCCTACCGATTTTTATTTTAATTTAACTTCTTTTCTTTGATCCATGATATGAAATGAGTCAATAAAGCATGGCATAAATGAAATTCCTAAAATAATAAATAAAACAGGGGGTAAGTGTGCAATATGTGACTACACTAAGGCAAGATCTTAATTAAATAAAAGAAGTACTTTTTTTTCTCTTTGAACAGTAAAGAGGGAAGGAAATAAAAACAAGCAAATACAGAAAAAAAAAGGGGGGGGGTTCCTTGTCTCTCATTGTCCATATATAACTCTGGTAAGAGCTGGTTCATCAAAATAGATAATTTAGGAAGAATTCTTTTTTTTTAATAATTTAATAAATTGCGGATCCCTTTTACTTTCGAAATACGAACATGGGAATTATTGAAATGTTTGTTTGATTTTGATTGAAAGGGTATTATTCATCTATATTATTCATAGAATACATTACTCCACTAGAATCCAAGAATTTCGAAATGAAGACTAATAAAATAGTAAAAAAAAAAAAAAGGCTTTGCAAAACGATCTAGAAAGCAATTGATACGGTTTGATTCCTCAACCCAATTAGGAATACCCCTAGAGTCCACTTCTTCCCCATACTACGAGTGAAAGGGAAAATGTAAAGACTACCATTAAAGCAGCCCAAGCAAGACTTACTATATCCATGTGTATTATGTCCCCTATCTCTATGAATATGAAACAAATATGAAGGAATTTTTCCATTATTGTTCACTAATAATAGTGGAATTACCGGCGCAGAGTCAAAAAGAAAAGGGAATTCTGACACACCACCGTTGATGAAACACTTCAATAAATCCGCTTATAACAAGTTCTTATATGATTTCTAGTAAAATCGAGAACCATTAAGCACAAAAGCACAAGCAAAATACGCAGTAACACTTTTGGAAGTATCAAAAGAATGTTACTCACATGTAGCAATAATAAGACTTATTCTTTCTTTTTGTGTCCCTCATTAAGTAAAAGCCAATTATCCATCCAATCTAATATTAATTGGATGCCTGAACACTCAGAGACTTTCATCAGTCTGTATACAAAGTATCTTCCAACCCTTCTACAACCATTCATTAGTTAATTAGATACTCCCGTTATCCAATCTAATTCAAGACTCCGCTAGTAGCCCCTCCATTAGTAGGGGAGGGGTACCATATCAAGATTTACTGATTCCCTTCCACTACTCTAGTTTTTACTTGAATCCTAGACGTAAGGATTTACAACACTTTAGAAAACAAAACCTCCGGAAGTTTATAATCAAGAAAGTATCAAGAGTCCTTTTCTTACACTTGTTTTTGCTGGAGAAAATTTGTCGAGTTATATCAGCAAAACAGAATATAGGATTTCGAGTTTTTTGTTGATCAGGCGACACCCGGATTTGAACTGGGGAATAAGGGATTTGCAGTCCCCCGCCTTACCGCTCGGCCATGTCGCCAAAAGGCTACAAACAAAAAAATGAGAGTATCCCCTTTTTATTTTTACATTGGATCCATACCTTCAATTGGTTATAGTATCTCAAGACACACAATATCTAAAAACTTTCCCTTTCTTTTTTCTTTTCTATTGAAAAATAAAATTTTGGTTCTCAGTTACAAAAGTCAAAATTCAGGACAAATAAATTGGAACCATTAACTATTAACTATTGACTGCAAATTTATGGACGATTCTTCTCTTCTTCACTTGTCTTTTTCTAATGGTATAAGAAAAAAAAAAATGGATACATAACTAATCAGTATTTATTTTTTTTTTTCAATAAAAAAAACTTTCTTAATTCTTAATTTCAATTATATTATAATTATAATATAACAGCAATTATGAGTCTATGTAAACCCCAGAACATAAGTTGTTACACAGCTATAGTTATCTAATGAGGTATTTTATCTATCTAGATATGATGTCCATAGGGAATCAGCAAGAAATTATCGTGTTTCAATTTTGCATTGAATAGATTTAAATTTTTCAATTAAAGAAAAAATAGAATTTTTGATAGAGCACGCCATGTGTTGTCTCCACTAGAGCGCTATAATGGAATAAAAAGAAAAGAGGAAAGACATATATAAATAGAAATGCTATATCTGCACATGTTTAATAAATACAAGCCCTCTTTTCGTACGCACTTCAATCATATTCTAAATATTCTACTAAAAAATAAAAAAACTAAAAAGTGGGTAAAAACATCTCTCTTCTCTGCGAATCATTTTTTGAACAATGGAATCTATGAAAAAATTAAGTGCTAGAAAAATCAACTCTCTCCCTATATATATTTTATGATTATTTTGTCTTTATCTCAACGAACAGATCAAATCAGGAATTCATTTTTCTGGTATTCAATCGGATTGGAATATGTAATATCATAATAATGGTAGAAATTGAATTATTCTTTTTTTTTTTTTTTATTCTATACAAAACTCCATAAGGCTAAATGGCATTTATCAATTCTTTTCTGTATCTGTTTGTTATAAAATATAAATTCAAATTTGAGTCTAATTTTTCTTCTTCCGTTCATACGCATTTCATATTTCATACATTCCATATATATTATATGGTATATGGAGTTAGATAAAATTTCATGTGATTCAGTAAACAGAATAGAAATTCAATTCCATCATTATTAGATCGATTCATATGATTCGATGAAGAATGAGAAAAGAATGGGATTTTTTTGATAAATGGGAAATTCAAAATGCTCGGGGATGCAAATGGGGAAATGTCTACAATACCTGGGTTGAATCAGATACAATTTGAGGGATTTTGTGGGTTCATGTATCGGGGCTTAACAGAAGAACTTTATAAGTTTCCAAAAATTGAAGATACAGATCAAGAAATTGAATTTCAATTATTTGTGGAAACATATCAATTGGTGGAACCGTTGATAAAAGAAAGGGATGCTGTATATGAATCACTCACATATTCTTCTGAATTATATGTATCCGCAGGATTAATTTGGAAAACCAGTAAGGATATGCAAGAACAAACAATTTTTATTGGAAACATTCCTTTAATGAACTCCCTCGGAACTTCTATAGTAAATGGAATATACAGAATTGTGATCAATCAAATATTGCAAAGCCCCGGTATCTATTATCGATCAGAATTGGATCATAACGGAATTTCGGTCTATACTGGTACCATAATATCAGATTGGGGGGGGAGGTTAGAATTAGAGATTGATAGAAAAGCAAGGATATGGGCTCGTGTAAGTAGGAAACAGAAAATATCTATTCTAGTTCTATCATCAGCTATGGGTTCGAATCTAAGAGAAATTCTAGAGAATGTTTGCTACCCTGAAATTTTCTTGTCTTTCCTGACCGATAAGGAAAAAAAAAAAATTGGGTCAAAAGAAAATGCCATTTTGG